GGATTCAAAAAAAAAGCCCCTTTCATTCTTCTATCCATTTATAGGATCAGTGATCACAGGGGGGCCCTTGTACCATTCTGTATAAATGGGCTATACTATTTATACAGATATGCGAGAGGGGCACATTCAATCCTTGTTTTTGTTTGTCTCTTTGTTCGTTCCTAGTTCTTCTAGTCAGGGCGGGGTAGAGCAGCTTGGTAGCTCGCAAGGCTCATAATCTTGAGGTCACGGGTTCAAATCCCGTCCCCGCTCGCAAGGCTCATAACCTTAATTGGAACGAAAATATCATTTGATTCGTCGATCCTTAAAAAAACAAATATGCGAAGTTCCGTCTTTGAGTGATAAATGGAAAATTCATGGAAAGTTACAATCCTCACTGCGCAATAGTGCACCTACGCGGCTTCGGCGACGTTGTTTTTCAACCGGAAGACCGAGAGCTAATTATCGAGACTTTGGACTATCCCAGACATATACTTCCGGAAATGGTTCATGCATGTTTATTCCCGGGGGCAACAAGATCGAGTTGGTAAGGATTCAAAAAAAAGCCCCTTTCATTCTTCTATCCATTTATAGGATCAGTGATCACAGGGGGGCCCTTGTACCATTCTGTATAAATAGGCTATACTATTTATACAGATATGCGAGAGGGGCGCATTCAATTCTTGTTTTTGTTTGTCTCTTCGGTCGTTCCCTTCTAGTCAGGGCGGGGTAGAGCAGCTTGGTAGCTCGCAAGGCTCATAATCTTGAGGTCACGGGTTCAAATCCCGTCCCCGCAACGCGGAGTAGAGCAGCTTGGTGGCTCGCAAGGCTCATAACCTTAATTGGAACGAAAATATCATTTGATTCATCGATCCTTAAAAAAACAAATATGCGAAGTTCCGTCTTTGAGTGATAAATGGAAAATTCATGGAAAGTTACAATCCTCATCGCGCAATAGTGCACCTACGCGGCTTCGGCGACGTTGTTTTTCAACCGGAAGACCGAGAGCTAATTATCGAGACTTTGGACTATCCAGACACATACTTCCGGAAATGGTTCATGCATGTTTATTCCCGGGGGCAACAAGATCGAGTTGGTAAGGATTCAAAAAAAAAAGCCCCTTTCATTCTTTTATCCATTTATAGGATCAGTGATCACAGGGGGGCCCTTGTACCATTCTGTATAAATGGGCTATACTATTTATACAGATATGTGAGAGGGACGCATTCAATCCTTGTTTTTGTTTGTCTCTTTGTTCGTTCCTAGTTCTTCTAGTCAGGGCGGGGTAGAGCAGCTTGGTAGCTCGCAAGGCTCATAATCTTGAGGTCACGGGTTCAAATCCCGTCCCCGCAACGCGGAGTAGAGCAGCTTGGTGGCTCGCAAGGCTCATAACCTTGAGGTCACGGGTGCAAATCCCGTCTTCGCAACATTCCCATTTTTTGACAAAAAAATGTAGGAAAAATGGAGTTTTATATTATTCCAATCAAATACATTCTAAAGATTAGAAAAAAAAAGAAAAGAAAAAGTAAGTGGACCTAACCCATTGAATCATAACTATATCCCCTAATCTGATATTAGATATTAAAGGTCGATCGGGATGAAATAAAATTCTAAGATCTAACATTAAGAGTGCCTTTTTTTTTATTGCATATTTCTTTGGACTCTGAACCAATTTGTCGATATTTCCGATTTAATCTCCTTCTTCCTAGCCTAGAAGTTCCACGGAATAAAAATTTTGGAGATGCCCTACCGTCATACACAAAGGCTTAGTCCAAGTCACAGCATAAGCGCCCTTGCCAATTCAATAACTTTCTTTGATTCCAGAATACAATATAAATTGATATTTATATCTTATATCAATACCGCTAGACTTATATAAATTCTAAATAGATAGGATCAGAGCTTCATGAACTCAATAGTTCCATAATGACGTGGGGGCTGCTTTTGTTTCGGCAATGTAATGGAGAAATCATGGAGAATGAATGCGAGAAAGAGAAAGAGACTTTCTATTTCAAGTTTTTCAGCTTTCTATTATTAAATTCAATACAATAAAATATAAAATAATAACAATATTCAATACAATAATTAGGAAATTCTATTTTTTATTTTTTTGTTATATTATATAAAGGGTTAATAGAAAAAGATTTGAAATCTATTTCTTGTTTCGACCCGGAAAAAGATATGCTTGTTTTTTTTTTATTCACCTATATGGGGTATGGGGTTTTCTATTCACCTAAAAAAAAAGAATTATAACAAAGATAAAGAGAATCAAAGAAAATAGAAAATAAAAAAGTCAATTATAAGCAAAGCAAGGTTATAAAAAAAAATAGGATACTCTATAAAATTAATACACATAAAAAAAATTAATACACATAAAAAGATTCATACACATAGAAATGAATACATAAAGTATTTCTTTTTTCGAAACCGATTCGAATTCGAACGGGTAGTGTACGAGAATCAAATCATACATAAAGTAAAGTAAAGGTTGAATCCTAGAAGGCTCTGAAAAAAAATGTCA